ATGCGTTGATTTTTTTCTACAAACCATAAGGATATTGGGACTCTTTATTTACTTCTTGGGATATGGTCAGGACTTATCGGAGCTGGACTTAGAATAATGATCCGCATTGAACTAGGACAACCGGGAACAAGTTTTATAGGAAATGATCAACTTTATAATGTCATTGTTACAGCGCATGCCTTTGTCATGATTTTTTTTATAGTAATACCAATAATAATAGGAGGGTTCGGAAATTGAATACTACCTCTTATACTCGGCATCCCTGACATAGCGTTTCCACGCATAAATAATATAAGTTTTTGGTTACTACCCCCTTCACTTCTTCTACTTCTCAGATCAGCAGGGGTCGAGAGAGGTGCGGGAACCGGTTGGACAGTTTACCCACCATTAGCCTGCACTATAAGACACGCAGGTGCCTCAGTGGATCTTGCTATTTTTTCATTACACTTAGCTGGGGCTTCTTCTATCTTAGGCTCAATTAACTTCATTACAACTGTAATTAACATACGCTCACAGGGTTTACAACTCGAACGGGTACCACTATTTGTTTGATCAGTAAAAATTACGGCTATTCTTCTCCTTCTAAGATTACCGGTCTTGGCGGGAGCCATTACGATACTATTAACGGACCGAAACTTTAATACAGCCTTCTTTGACCCAACAGGAGGGGGGGACCCTATTTTATACCAACACTTGTTCTGATTCTTTGGTCACCCTGAAGTTTATATTCTCATTTTACCAGGGTTTGGTATAGTATCTCATATTGTATCTCACTATTCCTGTAAAAAAGAAACTTTTGGCCCACTTGGCATAATTTATGCCATACTTGCAATCGGCTTATTAGGTTTTATTGTATGAGCCCACCACATATTTGTTGTCGGCATAGATGTAGATACTCGAGCATACTTTACGGCAGCAACTATAATTATTGCAGTCCCGACTGGAGTAAAAATCTTTAGGTGACTTGCGACTCTGCATGGAAGACATCTAAAGTACGAAGCCCCTCTTTTATGAGCACTTGGATTTATTTTTCTTTTTACGGTAGGGGGGCTCACGGGTATCATACTTTCCAATTCCTCACTAGACATCATAATGCATGATAGATATTATGTAGTTGCGCATTTCCATTATGTTTTATCAATAGGGGCTGTATTTGCCCTATTTGGAGGGTTCAATTTTTGGTATCCTTTAGTCACAGGCTTAACTCTAAACCAACGCTGATCGAAAATCCATTTTTTCATTATATTTGTAGGTGTTAATGTGACTTTTTTTCCTCAACATTTCTTAGGACTAAGGGGCATGCCGCGCCGAATTTCAGATTATCCAGATTGTTACACCAAATGGAATGTAATTTCCTCTATAGGTTCTTTAATTTCTTTTGTAGCTATCCTTTTTTTTATAGTTATGCTTTGAGAAAGAGTAATTTCCAAACGGGGAGTTCTTTGAAGGACAAACATATCTACCAACTTAGAATGGGATTCTCGGCTACCAGTAGATTTCCATAATCACCCCGAAACAATTTATTTAACCCTCCCTTAATATGAGACTTTGAGGTCAAATACAACTGCAAGAAGCCGCGACCCCATTAATAGAACAACTTATTTTCTTTCATGATCACGCAGTACTTGTTCTAATTTTAGTAGTAACTTTTATTTCTTATGTATCTTTTATACTTCTAAGGGAAAAATACACTTGTCGTTTTATTTTAGAAGGGAAAGAAATTGAGACTGTATGAACAATCTTACCTGCTTTTTTATTAATCTTTTTAGCATTCCCCTCACTCCGCTTACTATATATCCTGGATGAAGTATACGAGCCAGTGCTCACTGTGAAAAGAATTGGACATCAGTGATATTGAAGGTATGAATACTCTGACTTAAAAAACTTAGAATTTGATGCTTTTATAATTAATGAGGACCAACTTAAGAGGGGAGATTATCGATTGCTAGAAACAAATAATCGTATAGTAGTCCCCTTTGGAGTTGGGATTCGACTACTTGTTACATCTGAAGATGTGCTACATTGCTGAACTATCCCGAGGTTAGGGGTAAAAGCTGATGCAATTCCCGGGCGATTAAACCAACTCAATTTCACGGTTTCACGCCCAGGAGTGTTCTATGGACAGTGTTCGGAAATCTGTGGCGCAAATCACTCTTTCATACCCATTGCTATAGAAGCAGTAACAATACCAACATTTTTAAAATGAATTAACTCAAACTAAAAGTTTAGTAAATATTACTTTAGATTGTCAATCTAAGATTAGCTTAGGCTAACTTTTTATGCCTCAAGTTTCTCCAATAAGATGAATATTATTCTATCTCTTTATTTTTAGGGTACTTTTTGTGTTAGAAATTTTAAATTGGTGGAATAAAAAAAATATATATTCTATAAAGAGTAAAAAAAAAAAAAAAAAAAGAAATTGAAGATGATAATAGATATCTTTTCGGGGTTTGATAGCTTAAACTTTACAATAATGCAACTAACACAAATTTTATGAGTACTGTCGTTATGGGTAATTCTTATCCAAAACACCGTATACTGGATTTTTTCTTCCTGATCATTGATTCTTATTTTCCCCAAGAAAACTATATGAGAGCAGAGGGAACGATCATATGGGTCATCTTTCACTGCGTTTTCGCTGACTGTAAACTCTCTTTTTTGTTTTCTTATTTTAATTAATATAGCAGGGCTCTTCCCTTACGTATTTAGACCAACAGTACATTTGATACTCACCCTATCTTTGAGAATAACTTTTTGGGTATCCTTCATTTATCTCGGAATCAAACAGAATTTTTCCAAATTTGCGGCCCATCTACTCCCAGTAGGAGCCCCCTTCTACCTAAACCCATTTCTAAGAGTGATTGAGTTGGTTAGGCTAATAGTCCGCCCACTCACTTTGGCAATCCGACTTGCAGCTAATATTGGAGCCGGACACATTATTCTGGGACTCTTAGGAGTTTATATGTCTTCATTTATTTTTTCTTCTTGAACTTTTTTTCTTATTGCTCTTATCCATACGGGTTATTTTTTATTTGAATTTGGAGTCGGATTAATCCAAGCTTATATTTTTTCTTTGCTTATTACACTATATAGAGATGATTTAGCCTGCTATTTGCCTAATAGGAATATAATACCAGCATCATGAAACCAAACGTAACTAGGAAAACAGTCACGAAATTCGTCTGGAATTTCAGGATGGGAAACCTGAGTTGTATTCTTAGCTTACTCAAGCCCTGAGCCCCCAGCAGCTCCCCTCAACGTCTGTCTCCGACACTGAGGAACAAATCACTTACTTTTAGAAGGTGAGCTCTAGTATACTGGCTTGAAATAGGGACTAAAAACCACATACTATTAACTCACTCTGAAAGAAGTGTATGGTCCAAGAAAAAGAAAAGGAGAAATAACGTCAAGATCAGAGATGTGAATAGCAGTAATAGGATAGAATTTTTTATACCAACTCTCAACAAAACCACCCTAGAACTGTGAATCCCAAGTCATCTCAAGATACTTCCACCTCTTACTGCCCCCAAAGTCAACAAGAAGATTGGGATTATTATAAATAGCCCCCTATCACTTATCTGCAAATTCCTAGAATTAAGGGGATCTCTCCAGAAAAGGAAAAATAGAAATTTAACAGAATAAACCACTGTCAATACGGTTCCGACCAATATGACTACGAGAAGCAGAAGACTAAAATTTGATACTATTATCATCTCAATAAGCAGGTCTTTTGAGTAAAACCCTGACAAGAACGGAGCCCCGCATATACCCATTAATCTTGCCCTTAAACATAAAGCAGTAAAAGGAGTGTGAGCAAAACTTCTGCCCATTAAACGGATATCTTGATTGTCCTTATAACAGTGAATTAAGTTCCCGGCACAAACGAAAAATAAAGCCTTAAATAAAGCATGAGTTAATAAATGGAAAAACGCAATGTCTATTGTCCCCAGACCTAGGGCAAGAATTATTAGACCTAGCTGACTTAGAGTAGACAAGGCAATAATTTTTTTTATATCATACTCAAACACAGCCCTTAGCCCTGCTATAAGTATTGTTAGCCCACCGATAAAAAAAAAACACTCGTTTATCAGAGGGATATTTCTAAGGAAAGGATAGAAGCGAATGAGTAAGAAAACTCCAGCAGTAACAAGGGTTGAAGAATGGACAAGAGCAGAAACTGGAGTGGGGGCGGATATCGCTGCCGGAAGCCATCTGGAGAATGGAATTTGAGCCCTCTTTGTTATCCCAGCAACCAAAATAAAAACGCCCAACAACACATTTGAGTTATATTCATAAGAAAGAATCCTCCAGTGGCCTGAGCTTATCATTCAAGAAATCCTAAACAATATAAAGACATCTCCTAGACGATTAGTTAAAGCAGTCAGTATTCCTGCATTTACGCTTTTGTAAGTTTGGTAATAAATAATCAAAATAAAGGAAACTAAACCTAGGCCATCTCAGCCAAGCAATAAACAAAGTAGGTTTGGAATAAAAATTATAAATATCATAGAAAGAATAAAGAGCAAAACTAAATAATTAAACCGAGATTTATGCAGCTCCTCTGATATGTAAGATTCCCTAAAGAGTATCACACACCCAGAAATATAAAATACCGCGAGGCTAAATCAAACTCTAAGACTATCGATTACAAGAGATATTTCTAAAAATCTTCTGTTTAAGCTTAAAATCTCCCATCTGACCAAAATACATCCTCTCATTGAGGAATACATGAGACCCAAAAAAACTAATAAAAAAAATAGAGAAAAGAAAGAGACATACCTCTTTTCAAAACTCGCTTCGTATTTCATAGTTAAATATAATTTCTAAGACCACAACTTAACGTTTTATTTAAACTAATTTAACACCATAATGTGACCCAAACACCTATCACTATAAGAACATTCAGGGGGAGTCAGTGCATTACTCTCGTTAAAACCCTAGTAGAGGAACAGACAACAACAGAACCTACATAGGACGGGGATTTGCCGTGCTGTGTAGAGGAAAATAAATACAAGTTGTAACAAGCAGCAATAAAGGCTAGACCAAAAACAAAAAGGAGACCTCCGTAAAAATAAGAAATCAAAGAAGTAAATAATAAAATTTCGCTGTATAAGCCAAGACTAGGGGGAGCTGCTATATTACTAGTACACAACAAAAACCATCATAAAGACATACTAGGCAATATTGTGATTAGACCTTTATTAACAAATAAACTACGTCTGTGTGAGCCTATGTAACTGTAATTTCTTAGGACAAATAACCCTCTAGAGCACAAACCATGTGCGATTATTATCCTTAAAGCCCCACTAAACCCTCAAATATTTTGTCTAGAAATACCAGCTAGTATTAAACCCATATGCCCTACGGATGAGTAAGCGATCAAACATTTTATGTCAGTCTGGCGAATACACATCACCCTAGCAATTAAGCCCCCCAGCCCTCCAATTGTATACAATCAATTACTTAGGGCCATAGGAAAAGGAAAATAAAACAGAAATCGAAGCAACCCATAACCTCCTAGTTTTAAAAGAATCGCAGCAAGCACTATAGAACCACCAATCGGTGCCTCTACATGAGCTTTAGGTAACCACAGATGCAGAGGGTACATGGGCAACTTTACTAAAAAAGAAAGCAGAAAGAAGACAGTGCAAAGCAAAAATTCCGGATATCTCAGCCTTCTTAGATTTTCAGCAGATCAAATCCCAATTGAATCGATACCACAATTAGACAGGAAAAGAATAACTAGCAACAAAGGCAAAGAAGCTGCAACAGTATAAATTATTATATAAATACTCGCCTGTAAACGCTCGGGCTGAACCCCTCATTTCATAATTAAAAATATAGTAGGTAGAAGGGCCAACTCAAAAAAAATATAAAAAGATAACAATTTCAGTGATCTGAAAAAAATTACTAAAAATAGATTTAAGGCCAGGACACAGAAACTATAAGAGGGCCCTTTATCCCCCCCACATACCAACATAAGACCAGAAATTCAACAAGTTAAAACAATTAGAGGTAACCTCAGTGAATCCAAAAAAAACAGACTATCTATAAATAAGCTAGAATAACCGGGATTATAAAAGAGAGGCAGAAAAATATATATGGAAAGAAACAGTAGGCTTACTGATTGAAGGTATGTCCATTTAAAACTAGCAATTACTACGCTTGTGGATAAAAAGAAAAACAGACTTAACATTTGTACAACGATGATGCAGTTAAATCCGTCCCTAAATAGCGCATGATTGTAACCAATAAACACAAACCCAATCTAGCCTCACATGCCCCAAGAGTGAGAAGAAAGAGGGGTATCATAATATTAAGTATCGTCATACTTAAGATTACTACGGTTAATAAAATTAGACCTAACAGTATTATTTCAAGGCTTAGTAAGCAGTTTAATAAATGTGTGGTCTGTTTACTTAAAGTAAAGAGTGAAATGAAAACTATAAAAATACCGAGGAGGCTAAGTTTTTCTATCATAGGTAAAATAATTTAATTAAAATATTGGTCTTGTAAATCAAATTTAGCTTTGCTTTTTATCAATCATTAAAGCAATTTAATGCTTCATCTTTATTTTCAAAATAAAATCTCAATGACTAAGTACGATCTTCGATGACCTGCAAAAAAGGAAGGAAAAGAAAATAGGCAAAATACAAGAAAGTCAAAATCTGACCGATTAAAATATAAGGATCCTCAACTGGGCGGGCCCCAATTCAAGTTAGGAGCATAAAAGTACTCACAAACCCTCAAAACATAACTTGTGAGAGTGGATATAAGCTGTGTCTTTTATATTTTCCGAAATGAAGGAAAGGAAGCAGGAATAGTACAAGAATTGAGGATGCTAAAGCTACTACCCCCCCTAATTTATTAGGAATGGAACGAAGAATTGCATACACATATAAAAAATATCACTCTGGCTGAATGTGGGAGGGAGTGACCAAGGGATTTGCGTAATAAAAATTATCTGCCTCACAAAGGAATACAGGTCAGTACAACCTCACGTAAAACAGGAAAAAGAAGGCGAAGGCAAACCCCATAATGTCTTTCCTGGAGTAATACGGATGAAATGGAATTTTATCCCTATTCCTTAAGACGCCCAGTGGATTGGAGGATCCAGACTGATGTAAAAATATAATATGAACCATAGTAAAAGCAATAATCACAAAAGGCAACAAAAAATGTAACGAATAAAAGCGTGTAAGGGTTACACCGGTTAGGGCGTAGCCCCCTCACAATCATTCAACTAGACTAGCCCCAACATAAGGAATGGCTGAGAATAACCTAGTGATGACGGTAGCACCTCAAAAAGATATCTGCCCTCATGGTAAAACATATCCAAGAAAAGCAGTGGCTATAGTTAAAATAAACAAGAGAACCCCAACTCTTCAAGTCATGGTATTTAAGTAACTACCATAAAACAAACTACGTCCTATATGAATATATATACATACGAAGAACAATGTACCCCCATTAACATGGATTCTGCGAAAAAATCATCCTAATGCCACATTCTGTCTAATATGAGTGACGGAGTCAAACCTAAAGTCTGAATGGGCACTATAATGGAAAGATAAGAAAACTCCTGTGAGGATCTGTACCACTAAACACAACCCTAACAATGAGCCTATATTTCATCATAACGAAATACTTCTAGGAGAAGGGAGATCAACTATAACATTATTCACGATCTTAAAAACAGGATGAACTTTTCGCTCAGGTATAAACATAAATCTGTTGACCACGCAAAGATTTCATAGGATCAGCACTCAAATAAGACACAACTCTTAAGAGCACGAACAAGATGGAGACAGCCCCAACGTATATTGAAGTACTTCTGCTTTCTATCAGTATTTTCCTAAAAGGAACTCTATTTTTTTCTACTAGAAGTCTGAGCGTTGAACCGTCGGGAATGAATAGAGAAAGATAGATTATTGAGATGAACCCCCCCAAAAAGGAAATACTAGTCAACGTAGCCCTGGATAAGAAAGTAATCACGAAGACAAATATGACCAATAGACCACCCACGTAAATGAGAAACATTACTATTCCCACCCACCCACTAAACAAGCTTCCTATTAACAACCTCAAGGTAGTTGCTGCAAGTATTAATATTACTCCTATTGATAAGGGATGTAATATTAGGGGAAATAAAAGAACTAACACAGCAAGAACCGAAAGAAGAACAACCCTCACAACTAGTAGTTTAATAAAAACAATAGCATTGGAAGCTATTATTCACAGAGTGCTATTTGACAGAGAACAAACTCAGTAGCACTAAGCCAGAAAATAAAAGGGAAATTGAAGCAGGAAGAAAAAGTTTTCAAGTTATGTCCATCAATGTATTGTAACGCAAACGAGGATAGGATGAACGAACTCATAAAAATAAAAAAGAAACTATCAATACTTTTATTGTAAAAAACTCTGGGTTTTCAACTACAAAGAACTTGCCCCCCAAAAACAAAACGACCGACAAAAGACTGAGGAGTAAAATTCCCCCATATTCAGCTATAAAAACAAAAGTAAAGCCACCCCCTCTGTACTCTACGTTAAACCCAGACACTAATTCCGATTCCCCTTCAGCAAAATCTAGTGGAGCCCGATTTGTTTCGGCTATACATGTCACTACCCACATTAGTAAAATAGGAAATCTCAAAACTAGAACCAGAATAGATTCTTTGTATATAAAATAGAAATTAAAACTTCCTACTACTAAAACTGAAAATAGGATCAAGAACACTATGCTAACTTCATATGAAATAGTTTGTGCTATACCTCGCAAAGCCCCGATCAAAGCATATTTAGAATTAGATGCCCATCCCGACCCTAGAATCCAGTAAACGGTTAATCCAGAGACGCAAAGGAAGAAAATAATACCTATACTATGTCTCATTGACCCAAATTCGAGAGGAAAAAGTACTCATAAGATTAGTATAAGGATAAAATTGGCTAACGGGACACCAATAAAGATTAAATTATTACTTCTTATAGGGCCATTAAACTCTTTTAAAAACAATTTAATAGCATCTGCAAAAGGCAAAAATAACCCTAGAAACCTAACTTTGTTAGGTCCTTTACGAGTAGCCATATATCCTAAGATTTTACGCTCAAACAAAGTAAAAAAAGCAACAGCTAACAGCCCACAAACCATTACTACACAAACCGAGATTAGACTTGTCATAACTAAGAGAATATAATTCTTTTCTAAAGCTTAAATTTAGTGCACTTTTCTGCCACCTTAGTAGTTAGGTGGGTGACCCACCTTTTGAACCTAAATCAAATACATTAATTTTTGCTAACCTAACTCTAAGAACAGCTTCCACTACCCTTACTTTGTTACGACTTATCTCTTATTTGAGAGCGACGGGCGATATGTACATCCCTAATTTTTTTCAAAAATACTTGCTCTTTTTTTTTACTCCTAAGTCCGATATCTTTTACAATTCATTATTTTTCTAAATAATGTAACTCATATATACTTTTTCATTTACTGCATTTAACCTGAGATCAAACTTTTAGTTACCTGTTTTTTCCTATATTCTGAAAAATAAACTGAAAACGGAAATACACATACTATTAAAAAAAGAGATAAATTGTGGATTATCAAATTAAATAACAAGTTCCCCTAGATATAAAAGACCGCCAAATTTTTTTGTTTTTAAATTTTATTCATAATAACCTAGCAGCATTTATGATGTAGAATAATAGGGTATCTAATCCTAGTTTTTATCTACATTTTCACCAATAAGAAAACAGTTTAAGAATATTATAATAAATTAATTCCACCTACATTTATTTTTAAAAACTGACGTATACGCCTCTATGATCACACCGAACAAAATAGCTTAGGATATTGAATAACCGCGGCAGCTGGCACAATATTAGCCCCCCACAAAAAGATTATAAAGCTAAGTTTCCTTATTTTTTAATTCTCTACACTGGACTCTCATAAATCCCATGAGTCACATCTTGTACGCTATCTATAAGCCAAAATCAAACTTATTAGAAAGAACTACAGTTATGTTTGAGGTATGAACTCAACAGCTTTATTAGCTTACTTTCTAAGTCTTAGTACAAGTACCCTTTTAAATTTGCAATTTAAACTTAAGACCATATAAAAAAGAATTGAACTTTTTTCTCAAATATCAAAAATTTGTGTATCCACCTACTTCTATATATCATCAGTAGCATAACTGAGTAACAGCAAGCACTTATGTTGTCAAAGAATCTCTTATCTTTAAATTTACAATTTAATGCTTTTATCAGCCACCTTAACAAAACCCTAAACTTTCCTTTCGTACTGGCCAATGTTTTTTCGCATAAAGGATAGAAACCAACCTGGCTCACGCCGGTCTGAACTCAGATCATGTAGGATTTTAATAGTCGAACAGACTAACCTTTTAAAAAATCTACACCTTAAGGATACCCTAATCCAACATCGAGGTCACAATCTTTTTTTTTAATAAGAACTCTATAAAAAAATTATGCTGTTATCCCTACGGTAGCTTCCCCTTATGAAAATTTCTCGATCAGCGAGGAGTTACTCCACTAGTTGCCCCAACTAAATTGTGATGCGTAAGCAATACACAAACCAATAAAGCTCGATAGGGTCTTCTTGTCCTCTGAATTTACATAGGTTTCTTCACCTATAAAATAAGTTCTATTTTTTAAATTAATAAAGTTGGGCTCGCGTTCAACCCTTCATACCAGACCTCAATTAAAGGCCAAATGATTACGCTACCTTAGCATGGTCAAGATACCACGGCAATTTAAGCTCATTGTGCAGGCTCGATTTTTCATAATAGCGAAAAAAAATGTTTTTGATAAACAGTCGAAACCCTCTTTGCCGAATTCATGAATCTAATCTCTTTATTCTTACTCCCAATACTAGTTTTATCATAAATATAAACGAAAGAGTTTTTTTATTTTATAGGTAATGCAATATCTAAAGTATTATTTTCTAATTTGATGAGTTTATTACAACACTATAGCTACCTAAAAGCCTACTTCTATTTTATTATCTTTCCCTTTTTTATTCTTATACAGAAGCTTAACCACTGTATATAAAATTTAAACATCTCTAAAGTAAAGCTAGCTTTTTTCCCTATTAACTAGATATCACCAAAAACGATAAGAATATCACTGCTATAGATGACTGAAAAGAATTCTGCCACAACTCCTTTTTTCATATATAGATCTTTAAATTTCGAGTAAAGGTAATTTGGCCCCATCCTTGACAAAACATTATACAAAAGGTACAAAGAATAAACATTTTTTCTTCAGTATTAACTTTTCTTTTTCAATTTAATAAATCTTGTGTAAATACACCAATCCAATGTTTTTTCTACTTTTTTTTAGATTTTAAGATTTAATTAAATAGGCTCTATAGCCGTCTCTACTTTGTAAGAGTAAAACAGAGAAACTCTGATATTTAACGAAAATTGCATAGAGCATATAAAACTTTGAAGGTTTTCAGTTTAATTAACTTAAATTCTCGGCTGGGTATTTTAATATAAAAAAAATAGTTTGCGTCTATGCAATGGGCATGCCCTCCAGCCCCCCCCCATTATTTATAATAGACCCGTTGGTTTCGACCCAAATATAGGTAGATATACCCTATTATGATACCACGCCGATGGTCGGATTACTCTGATGTAGTAAATAGTACATGTTTATGTATGGTATTATATTAAGTGGGTAATACCCTACTTAACATCTTCAATGTTACGCTTATAAGCTTCCTTAATCTATATAAACACCTATTTATATCCTATTATGTCCTTTTTCGGATTAGTCCCCTCTAGAATTCTACCTTTTATTTGGAAAATAAATATACTCATTTATACTAAGAGAGGCGTTTTCAGTTATCTCTCTTTATGAAAAGAAATCCAGGGCCCCATTGTCCAAAATTCTATTAGTGTAAGCTAACACAGGAAATTTTCGTTTTCCAGATTCTTTGAATAGAATAATGCTGCGCAGACCATTTCATTTAGTCGAGTTCAGACCTTGACCTCTATTTTGCTCTATAGGTGCTTTTTTTCTAACTACAGGAACTGCTGCTTGATTGCACCTCAAATTTTCTCTACTTATAATTATTGGCTTACTCTTAATTCTAATCACAATAATCCAATGATGGCGGGATGTGGTACGGGAAAGGACTTTTCAAGGCTATCACACTTTTGCAGTTACTTCAGGTTTACGGTGAGGTATAATTCTCTTTATTGCCTCAGAGGTATGTTTCTTTGGGGCTTTCTTTTGAGCATTTTTCCATAGAAGACTAGTTCCAGATATTGAATTGGGTAGTTGACCCCCTGTAGGGATTAAAGTTATCAATCCATTCAGAGTTCCCTTACTAAACACAGCAGTCCTTTTGTCTAGAGGATTAACGGTCACTTGATGCCATCATAGCCTTATAGAAGGTGATCTGAAAAATAGAATTCAGAGCTTATTTGTAACAGTATTATTAGGATTATATTTTACTGGACTGCAAGCAAGAGAATACTATGAGGCTTCATTCTCTATTTCCGATGGGATTTATGGTACTACATTTTATGTCGCTACGGGGTTCCATGGACTACACGTCCTGATTGGTACCACATTTCTATTAATTACATTACTGCGGATTATTTCTAATCATATATCAACAGGCCATCATTTCGGTTTCGAAGCTGCTGCTTGATACTGACATTTTGTAGATGTAGTTTGGCTTTTTCTTTTTCTATCGATCTACTGATGAGGCTCGTGACTAGATGGCTGAGTGAAGCATTAAATTTTTAATTTAAAAACAACCTTTTGGTTTCTTGTTAGAAGAAATAAATTAAAGCTGCTAACTTTAATATGAGTAATTAAATATTCTTTCTTCTCATATAAAAGCATATAATGCATCTAACTGTTAATTAGAAGAAATAAATTATTTATATGAATGATTTTCATTTCTCTTACTTCTTTTTTTGCCTTATTAGTAGGTTTCGGACTATTATTGGCTATTTTTTTTTTGCAATATCACGGTAAACAAATTAAAGACAAATCTAGTCCCTTTGAATGTGGATTTTCGCTGGTAAAAGCAACCCGCGTACCATTCTCGACGCGATATTTTCTCTTAACTGTAATTTTTTTAGTTTTTGACATCGAATTAGTCCTCCTTTTCCCACTAATAAATTTTGCTAGGAATCTCAGATTATTTTTTTTTATCTTCTCAATCATTATTTTTTTTATTTTACTTTTAGGAGTAATTATTGAGTGAAAAGAAGGGGCATTAAACTGGATGACATAATGTGGCCTATTTCATTGTTTTTTTCTTTTTTTATAATTTTAGGTATTTTTCTTATATTATCATCATTAAACTGAATAAGGATTTGGGTTGGGCTAGAACTGAATCTTTTTGGGTTTTTACCTTTAATATTAATACCAGGAGTTTCTTCAACAGCAGAAGCAAGAATAAAGTATTTTTTAGTTCAGGCCTTTGGCTCTGGAATTTTCCTTTCCTACTCTTTTTTTTCTTATTTTTTCTTTTCTTCTTTCGCAAGATTAAGCTATCTTTTTATTCTTGTTTCATTGGCCCTGAAAGTGGGTTTATCTCCTTTTTTTTCTTGGTTTCCACATGTTATAGTAAATTTATCTTGAAGGAACTGCGTTATTCTAAACACACTCCAAAAAATTGGTCCGATCCTACTTTTTTCTAATTTTTTTTCAATAAATTTTTTAATTATAATTATGGTGGCATCCAACGCTATTTTTGGCGCGACTATAGGTTATTTACAATCTTTTATTCGTTCTATTATAGCTTATTCATCCATGGTTCATCTGGGCTGAATTTTATCAATTGGGATAATTAGTATCTACGCTACACTTACATATACTTTACTTTATTTTATTCTCTCCTCTTGCATTTTTATTTTTGCTGCCACGATTAGCTCGGATCGGTGAAGAATCTTCACAAAGATATTTATTTTAGTATGCAGGCTTCTATCCTTAGGAGGATTACCACCTCTTACAGGCTTCATAATGAAAATAATTGGAATAGTGATTTTATTAAAAAGAAACCTCGTCATTTTACTTAGTTTAATACTTCTGAGATCAATTTTAAGGATTATCTTTTATCTAAATTTATTATTTTTCTGAAGAAGCAGCCACAAACAAACGAAACTCTCTGTAAAAATATTTGAAGGAATTTTTTTAATTCTCACTACATTTGGGCTTATTGCGATTGCTT